AAGAAAAATTAATGATTCATATAAATCACTTAACGGGAAATGTCCCGAATAAATCCAACGAGTGACTAATAAGCCTGTTATACATAAAAAAGTAGCTATCATGCCTTTTTCTGACGAATCATATAGTCCTACGATTTCATCGACCGATAAGCTTATCAAAAAAATAGTAATTACTATTGAAATGATCGAAAAGGATATATGAGTTAATATATGTTCTAAGGTGGAAAATATCATAAATTTATTTTTATTAAAATGAAAAAGTGGGGTAAAACAATTCTACGGAATTGAAATCAGGAATTGAATTTATTATAGGACTTATTCCATTTGTTTTAGAAGATGCCATGCCGCCACTCGGACTCGAACCGAGATGCTCTAGCACTGCTTCCTAAGAGCAGCGTGTCTACCGATTTCACCATAGCGGCGTACTCGAAATAATAATAATCTATTATTATTTAATCGTCGAGATTGAAGGAGTCAATTCAATATTTTTTTTTCATTTTCATTCAAAGTGATGAGAAAAAACTCGTTTCGTTTCAATATGGATTGAAGCGTTCCCCATAAAAATCTTTATTATCATTTCATTTTTTAATTTTAAAATTCATTTCTCATTTATCTGATTTTATAAATCGAAGATGCACTTTTTTTATCAATGAACAAAAAAAGTCTTTTTATGGATCACAGTACAGTGTGACATTCAAAATTTTTTTATTTAACTATTTGTAGAGCTTTATATTAACCCTTAGGCCTTAGGTTGGTTTTTCGTCATGTAAAGAATTTTATTTAGGATTTCGAAAACTAATTCGATATTGGACTGAACTGAACATTTTGTCTAAGAAAAAACTTTTTTTGTAATTTTATTATTTATTATGATGATATGACAGATAATTGTACCGATGAGGAAAATAAGAATCCCCACCGGATAAAACATATTCAAAAAAAAGTGAAACCTTGTATCTTTTTTTTTTTTTTTTAAAAAAAAAAAAGTACCATTTTCAGATTAAGATTAGTTAATCTAGTGTTTGACTATTTAATTGTCGTACAAAAAAACTTTTTGAATTCCCGGTAGAAAGAGACTTCGCTAAGGAAAAAGCTTTCAACGCTGCCCGATATACCTTCTTTTTCCAAATGTTTTTACGAATACGTTTTTTTGATATAGAAGTACTTTTTTTTGGAACTGCCATTAAAAATTTGAAAAAAAGTTATTCATTTCTCTAGTTGAATGTGAAAGACATCTATTGGTCAAACAATTCCATTTTTTCTTTTTTTTTATATCTCTGTCTATTTTCGTCGTGCTATATTTATACATGTAACAAAATACACCGAAAAGTTCAAAAAAAACCAATCCTTACCTAACAAATTCCAAATTACTGAAATTACTTTAGTTTTTTATTAGTTGGTCAAACTCAAAAGAAAAGAACGAGTACACATTTTTTGGATTTAAAAATTTGAATTAAACTAGTAGTTAATCAAAGAATACATGATTTTCTAAAAGTTGTCTTAGTAATTTCGTCTTTTCTTTTAATTCTATTTCTTCTCCCTGGTATTGAAAGAAAAGTGTGGGATATTCTATCGTTTTCTACAAAGAAAAAAAATATCTTTTATTTGAATGGAGTATAATCAGTTCTATCATGAATTAGTTAATGATTATGAATAAACGAACTAATAAAAAAAACGAGTTCTTTTTTTTATTGCGCCCGTTTTGGTATGGACCATCCTATTATTTCTATCAAAATAAAGTAATGTATTAACTACTCGATTTTGGTGTAATTATTTGCTCTATGCATATAAATTATCCTAATACGTAATACGTAATAATAATTGAATTTTTTTCTTCATTTTCATAAAAATTTTACTTAATATTCAATATTAATAAAATGAATTATTGTCTTATTTCATTTTAAATATAAATAGTAACTTGATCATATTCATATCATTTGACCAATTCTAACTTCTTGATTTGAATATTTGAAATATTGGTTAAAGAAGAAAGATTCAGAATAATTAGGAATAGAAAATTCTATTTAAGTATTCCATATCTTGATTTTTTATTGAACCTATAAAAAGATATAAGAGCCGGTGAATTATAAAGAATTAATTAAAAATAAAAAGGTTTTTTTATGGAATATACATATCAATATTCATGGATTATCCCCTTCATTCCACTTCCAGTTCCTATGTTAATAGGAGTGGGACTTCTACTTTTTCCAACGGCAACAAAAAATCTTCGCCGTATGTGGGCTTTTCCTAGTATTTTCTTGTTAAGTATAGTTATGATACTTTCGGTCTATCTATCTATTCAGCAAATAAATAGAAGTTTTATCTATCAATATGTATGGTCTTGGACCATTAATAATGATTTTTCTTTAGAGTTCGGTCACTTAATAGATCCACTTACTTCTATTATGTTAATATTAATTACTACTGTTGGAATTTTGGTTCTTTTTTATAGTGACAATTATATGTCTCATGATCAAGGATATTTGAGATTTTTTGCTTATATGAGTTTTTTCAATACTTCCATGTTGGGATTAGTTACTAGTTCGAATTTGATACAAATTTATATTTTTTGGGAATTAGTTGGAATGTGTTCTTACCTATTAATAGGTTTTTGGTTCACACGACCTAGTGCGGCGACTGCTTGTCAAAAAGCGTTTGTAACGAATCGTGTAGGCGATTTTGGTTTATTATTAGGAATTTTAGGTCTTTATTGGATAACCGGTAGTTTTGAATTTCGGGATTTGTTCCAAATATTGAATAACTTGATTTATAATAATGAGGTTCCTTTTTTATTTCTTACTTTGTGTGCCTTTCTTTTATTTGCAGGTGCAGTTGCGAAATCGGCACAATTTCCCCTTCATGTATGGTTACCTGATGCCATGGAAGGCCCTACTCCCATTTCGGCTCTTATACATGCCGCTACTATGGTAGCAGCGGGCATTTTTCTTGTGGCTCGACTTCTTCCTCTTTTTATAATCATACCTTACATAATGAATTTAATATCTTTAATAGGTATAATAACAGTATTATTAGGAGCTACTTTAGCTCTTGCTCAAAAAGATATTAAAAGAGGTTTAGCTTATTCTACAATGTCTCAATTGGGTTATATGATGTTGGCTCTAGGTATGGGGTCTTATCGAGCCGCTTTATTTCATTTGATTACTCATGCTTATTCAAAAGCATTGTTGTTTTTAGGATCCGGATCAATTATTCATTCAATGGAAGCTATTGTTGGATATTCTCCAGATAAAAGTCAGAATATGGTTCTTATGGGAGGTTTAAAAAAGCATGTACCAATTACAAAAACTGCTTTTTTAGTAGGTACACTTTCTCTTTGTGGTATTCCCCCCCTTGCTTGTTTTTGGTCCAAAGATGAAATTCTTAATGATAGTTGGTTGTATTCACCTATTTTCGCAATAATAGCTTGTTCCACAGCAGGATTAACCGCATTTTATATGTTTCGAATCTATTTACTTACTTTTGAGGGACATTTCAATGTTCATTTTCAAAATTACAATGGTCAAAAAAGTAGTTCCTGCTATTCAATATCTCTATGGGGAAAAGAAGTGCCAAAAACGATTAAAAATAATTTTTGTTTATTAAGTTTATTAACAATGAATAATAATGAAAGGTCTTCTTTTTTTTCGAATAAGACATATCAAATTGATGGTAATGGAAAAAACAGGATACACCCTTTTATTACTATTACTAATTTTGTCACTAAAAATACTTTCTCTTATCCTCATGAATCGGACAATACCATGTTATTTTCTATGGTTATATTAGTGATATTTACTTTGTTTGTTGGGGTCGTAGGAATTCCCTTTGCTTTTAATCAAGAAGAAATTCATTTGGATATATTATCTAAATTGTTAAATCCGTCTATAAACCTTTTACATCCGAATTCAAATAATTCGGTGGATTGGTATGAATTTGTGACAAATGCAAGTTTTTCTGTCAGTATAGCTTTTTTCGGAATATTTATAGCGTCTTTTTTATATAAGCCTATTTATTCATCTTTACAAAATTTGAACTTACTAAATTCGTTTTCTAAAAGAGGTCCTAATAGAATTTTAGGGGACAGAATAAGAAATAGGATATATGATTGGTCATATAATCGTGGTTACATAGATGCTTTTTATACAATATCCTTAACTCAGGGTATAAGAGGACTAGCTGAACTAATTCATTTTTTGGATAGACGAGTAATTGATGGAATTACGAATGGTTTCGGTCTTACAAGTTTCTTTTTCGGCGAAGGTATCAAATATGTAGGGGGCGGTCGCATCTCTTCTTATCTCTTATTGTATTTATTGTTTGTATTAATTTTTTTATTAATTTATTCCTTTTTGTTTTTTTTTTAATTTGAATTTTTTATAAGTTCTATTTTTTTTTTTTCAACAAAAAAAAAAATGAAATTCTTAATTCTATTTAATAGTCTTATTCTATTTAATAGTTGGAATCATTAATTTCTTATTTAATAATGAATTTCTTTTAATTTAAGAATGAATTTCGTTTAATTTCTTATTTTCTGTTTAATTTCTTATTTTCTTTATTTTCTTATTTAATTTATTTTTTCAAACCATAAAAAAAATGGATCTTTTTTCAATTTAAATATTTCTAACTTCGAATTCTCTTTATTTTTATTCCTATCCATATAAGAAGTTTTATAAACTTGGCTATCTTTATAGAATGTCTCTTGAAAGTTGAATTCATCCCTTGTTTTTTCCTTTTCATTCACTCGGATCTCTTCCCTTTCATCGATTTTGTCCGGATCCTCCTTTTCTTCCGAAAAAAGAGAAGGATCTTCTTCGGTGGATCCCTCTTGTTCCTGTTTAGTCCCCTTCGTTTCGAAAGTTGTTTCTATTTCTACATCTGTTTCTTCCTCGCCTTCCCCCCTTTCTTCCGTTTCTGAGGTTTCTTTGAATTTTTTAGTAACAATGGGTGACGGTATTCTGCCTAAATAGTAAACACAGGTAATAAATAAGAGAATACTAAAGATT